GTTGAAGTAATGAGCCTCCCAATCTTGGGAGGCTCATTACTTCAATTGAGATAATGAAAAATCATTTCATCTTTTTAGTTGGAACTTTACTTTTTAGTTGGAACTTTAGGTGGTTCTCGAAAAAAGATAGCGAAAAAAATTATCCCTAGAGTCGAGACTAAAAGGAATGTATAAACCAATGCTTCCATAGATTCGATCGTGGTTTACAATTATAACTTCCCTACCTGTTTGTTTTTTATTTTTTGGGGGGGGGGGAATCGTCTCGAAAGAGCAAGAGTCAAAAAAGCGTTGATTCAAATCCATTTCGGTAGTCTATATAAAAGCCCCCCAAAAAAATAGAGGGGAAAGATACCAAAGCGGTCTTGTATCAGACTGCCTGTCTTCTTGTAGTTGGATCCCCAAGTTTTTGGAATGCTCCAAACTCGACTTGAGCATCCAAATCTGGGTCAATACCAGCAAAAACATCTCTGAACAAGGTTCTAGCACCATGCCAAATGTGTCCGAAGAAGAAAAGCAAAGCAAACGAAGCATGCCCAAAAGTAAACCAACCCCTTGGACTGCTACGAAAAACACCATCGGATTTCAAAGTCGCACGATCTAATTCAAAAATTTCACCCAATTGAGCGCGTCTAGCATATTTTTTCACAGTAGCAGGATCGCTATAACTGACTCCATTAAGTTCGCCGCCATAGAACTCAACGGTTACACCTACTTGTTCAACACTATACTTCGATTCCGCCCTTCTAAAAGGAACATCAGCTCTAACAATTCCGTCGCCGTCTACTAAAACGACTGGAAATGTTTCAAAAAAAGTAGGCATACGACGTACAAAAAGCTCACGCCCTTCTTTATCTCTAAAGATAGGGTGTCCTAACCACCCAACCGCTATTCCATCTCCGTTATCCATTGAGCCTGCCCTGAATAATCCCCCTTTTGCCGGATTATTGCCGATATAATCATAAAAAGCTAATTTTTCAGGAATTTTGGACCAGGCTTCTGAAAAACTTTGATTTTCTGCTAGCCCGGCGCTAACTCTTCGATATATCTCTTGCTGGAAGTAACCCTGATCCCATTGATAACGAGTGGGACCAAATAATTCAATGGGGGTAGTTGCTGAACCATACCACATAGTTCCAGCAACAACAAAAGCTGCAAAAAAAACAGCCGCGATACTACTGGAGAGTACGGTTTCAATATTTCCCATACGCAATCCTTTGTATAGACGTTGTGGCGGTCGGACGCTAAGATGGAATAGACCTGCTAATATGCCCAACGTACCTGCTGCAATATGATGAGAAGCTATTCCTCCCGGAACAAAAGGATCAAAACCTTCCACGCCCCACGACGGATTTACAGGTTGTACTTTTCCCGTTAGTCCATAAGGATCGGACACCCATATTCCAGGACCGTACAAGCCTGTTACATGAAATGCACCAAAACCAAAGCAAGCCACCCCGGAGAGAAATAAATGAATTCCAAAGATCTTGGGCAAATCCAAAGAAGGTTTTCCTGTCCGTTCATCACAAAATATTTCTAGATCCCAATAGACCCAATGCCAGATAGCTGCCAAAAAGCATAACCCAGAAAACACAATATGTGCCCCAGCTACACCTTCGTAACTCCAAATACCCGGATTGGTTAGAGTCCCTCCTGTGATACTCCAACCTCCCCACGAATTGGTTATTCCTAAACGAGTCATGAAGGGTATAACGAACATACCCTGTCTCCACATTGGATCAAGAACAGGGTCAGAAGGATCAAAAACTGCTAATTCATACAGAGCCATCGAGCCCGCCCAACCAGCAACCAGAGCTGTATGCATTATATGAACGGAAAGCAACCGGCCGGGATCATTCAATACAACGGTATGAACACGATACCAAGGCAAACCCATGGAAAATACCCCTTTATCAAAGAAAAATAGACACTACGTAACTTTATTGCATTGGAAAAGACTATACTATGACTATCCTATGGACCTCCCTTGTTCAGTGGATTATTTCCTAACAAGGGTTAGGTTACTATTTATTCTATTCTGTTCGTAATAATGGAATAATTCTGTTCGTAGGAACAAAGAGAAGCAGATTTATTCTATACTCGATAAGTACCAATACGCAATGGGGGGTTGATGCCATTTTCTATGAGTAAATGCGTCCATCCTTATTTATCATTAGAAGGCTCTATTCGTAAAAATTTTCCTTTATTTATTTTGTCTTTCTTTCTGAATTTTTCTAATCTATGGATAAAATAAATATGATAAAGCCACTATTATAAAGACAATAAAACCATATTGTTACGTTTCCACATCAAAGTGAAATATAGTATTTTAGTTCTTTTTTTTTTTCAATTTATGCCTATTGGTGTTCCAAAAGTACCTTTCCGAAGTCCTGGAGAGGATGATGCAGCTTGGGTTGACGTATAGTGCGACTTGTCAGATATATTGGGTCATATGGGATTTCCCCGTTATCTCCCCCGATCGAGATATCCTCTGTTTCGCCCAAGAAAGAGAAATTGAATCATCCAAAAATTGGAGCGTGAAGTGCAATTAGATGCATTGTTTGGGGGGATTCGTAGTACTATTATCAATTAGAATAATTTATGGTTGGCTTTGGTTGGACTAAGAAAATGAAGTATCCAGGCTCCGTTTAGAAAAAACCCAATTAGGAATATATCTATAATTACTAGATGTATCATAAATTATTCCTGTTTGTTATTTTTAAAGTCATAACAAAAAGAAATGGTGATGGGAAGATTTGTCCTATATGTGCAAATCAAAATCGGGCGGATCTTTACCCGGAGTAGAGCATAAACCTAAAAAGATGAAAGAGACCCATTCAGGAACAAGAAAATACCATCGTGATTTGGATTGAATCTCGATGAAACAATACATCAATGAGAAGTTAATTCGATAAGTTTATTGACTTTTTTCTATTATAAGGAAGAAAGAAAAGAAGTCAAAATTCGTCTTTATTGAAAAATCGAAGAAAAAGCCCTTTCATTAGAAGTTAGAAAAAACCTGCTATGAAAAAGAGTAGGAAAAAGGAAAGAGGACTGGAATCTCTACATTGATTCTTTTTTTCGCAATTTTTTTTTGAACCGTATGCATCAAAAGGTGCATGTACGGTTCCTAAGGGATACAATTTGACCCTAATCAACCGACTTTATCGAGAAAGATTACTTTTTTTAGGCCAAGAAGTTAATAGCGAGATCTCGAATCAACTTATCGGTCTTATGGTATATCTCAGTATCGAGGATGATACCAAAGATCTGTATTTATTTTTAAACACTCCTGGCGGATGGGTACTGCCTGGAGTAGCTATTTACGATACTATGCAATTTGTGCGACCAGAGGTCCATACAATATGCATGGGATTAGCCGCGTCAATGGGATCTTTTATCCTGATTGGAGGAGCAATTACCAAACGTCTAGCATTCCCTCACGCTTGGCGCCAATGAGGTTTTTTTATTTGAGAGAAAAAAGAAAACTATGCCTTCGCCATATGAATATTAAGTAATAATAGCATGGCACTTCGAATTCGATATGAAAAATTTTTGTTTTGTATGGTTTTTTTAAAGATTAGATTATGTATCGAGAGAGTAGTATGAGATAAAAGGTATTCCCGATTTTCTCTTATCTATCGGGAGTCCAGTTTAGCGTCACAAACTTTTTTGTTTTCACACCGAAGGGCTCTTAACAATATTTATGTTATAAAAAAAAGAGTGCGAAAAAAACAAGACTTTTCCTTTTTTATTTGGATCAAAAAGAAACTTTGGGATTGCTGAATCAAAGAAAAAAAAAAGAATCCATTTGAAAATAGAAAGCAACGGAGCCATCATAGTATTTTTTAACTCCTCCGAAAGGAAGGGTGGCAATTTGATCATTTACCCAGCTGCTGGTCTATTTTTATCTTTCTTGAATGGAAAGGTAAGGGTCAATTTTATTGTAGAGCCGTATGCAATGCACAAAAGATGATGCCCGTACGGTTGTTCAATTCTATCTTTTTTCCTATTATTCTTTATCTTTCATTTCTGTTCCTTTCATCACACCAGATAGAGAACCCTTCTATCATCAGGGTAATGATCCATCAACCTGCGAGTTCTTTTTATGAGGCGCAAACGGGAGAATTTGTCCTGGAAGCGGAAGAACTGCTGAAACTACGCGAAACCATCACAAGGGTTTATGTACAAAGGACGGGCAAACCATTATGGATTGTATCTGAAGACATGGAAAGAGACGTTTTTATGTCAGCAACAGAAGCTCAAGCTTATGGAATTGTTGATCTTGTAGCAGTTGGATGAAAAAAAAAATGGATTTTGTGTAAATCCGTGATTTGAGATTTTATGTCCGCATTTACTATTCTATTAACTATTAAATAGAAAAATTTTATAACCATCCGGTTAGGATCAATCTAAACCAGCCCATTATGTATATGATTCAACATGCCAACTATTAAACAACTTATTAGAAATACAAGACAGCCAATTCGAAATGTCACGAAATCCCCCGCTCTTCGGGGATGTCCTCAGCGTCGAGGAACATGTACTAGGGTGTATGTGCGACTCGTTTAGATCATCAGCTGGCACAAAAAAAGCAATAAAACCTCTTTCCAGTATGAATGATCAGTACCAGTAAATAGGATAGAATGGAAGAAGGAACTCCATTCACTATCTAAAAAGAAGCAAATCGATCCCTCTATTGTGTATAAAGTTTATGGTTCCATTGGTGCAAATCCAATCACCTGAATTTCAGATGAGAAGCAATTCTCCATTGGTAGCAAATGGTTATCCATTAAGCGGAGGAAATCTTATTGAAATTCAAAAAAAACATAAAAAAGAAGTGCTCACTCGGTCAAGAACGGACTACGAGGGTCAGCTACCCAGCTAACTTTCATAATTAAATACCGTTACTGTATAGGTGGGTCTTATCGTGAAAGACCTCTTACTGGATAATTCATGGGTAGAGCCAAAGAGTGTGGTATGAACTATACAAGTTACCAATA